TCTGGGCTCCACTCTAGGCGAGTGTCCAGCTCGTCCCGCTTCTCGTTAAAGAAGTCTAAAAAAAAAGGCTTCTTGGGGCTTGTAGCAGGCCTTTTCGGCCAAGGCAGGATGCTTAGAAAGAACTTGTTGAAAGAGAGAAAAACAATTATGTTTCCCCTCCCGGATCTGAAGATCCCTATTCTCGAACTCGAGTAATCGGTTATACTCCCTCTGAGAGAGAGCTTGATTCAAGGCTGTTTTGATTGCAGTCCAATATTCCCCTTCTCCAGAAGAAAAAATGGTATTTTATCTTTCCTGTAATTGAATGCGATTCTTAAAGGATCCCTCGAAGCTCAAATTCGGGATCGGTCCTTCTCTGTCCACGGCTTCACGCTCCGCCGCATCTATTTGATTTGGGGCGACTAGAGCGTTAGCGTGTACTTCAGAAGGACCAGTCTGATCCTGGTTTGGGGCCGAAGCTTCGTAGTGGCTCCCCCCCTCCATAAGTCTCTTCAATCCATGAATCGCCTGTTGATAAAGAGGGTAGGGAAGAGGAGGACGAGGACAGGACTGTTAGCCTACCCCATAGAGGACGCTCCCTCGCCATTAGAACAAAAGGCCTTAACAAGGAAGGCTATGACCAAGATCCAAGTAGTGGACGCATACTGACAAAAAAGAAAAGATAGGGCTCTCCGGACCAGGGAGAACCCCATCCTGTCAATAAGGGTCTCACAAAACCACACCTCTGCTCCACTTTGTGGGAGATAAAAAGAAACTAATAGAAAAGCGAGTCAGAGGACCAACAAACATATACATCTCGGTAAATAAGGACTCAATTTGACCGAAATCGGATTTCCTTTTCGTGCCATATGCGACGCTACTTTCCTTTTTTTCCCCCCCTTTTTTTTCCCTTTCCAATATTAATATTTGTTCTCGCAAGTCTTCGTTTCCGTGTAAAGGCAAACTCTCCCAATTTATGACCAACCTTTTCTTCAGTGATCAACGAACGAACAGGAGTTTTTCCATTGTAAATTCGTACGGAGCAATTAACGAATTCCGGCAAAATAGAAGATCTACGTGACCAAATTTTCCTCTTCAAAAGAAGATCTCTCTTCTTCTTCATTCTCAACAGGAATGCATCAACAAAACTGCCCTTCCATATAGATCGTCGTGGCATGAACTCAGAATTTCTTCGCTTCGATTCAGCCCCTACTTCAATGTTAGGTTAGCTAGCGCCTACTCCTCCTCCTACTCCTTTAGGATAATATCGTCGTTGGTCCTTCGTTCTCCACTCGTACAATCGATTTCGCGATTGTTGTTCTCTTCTCTTACGATATTGTTAGTTTTCATTTTTGAAAAATCGCTTCTAAATGAAGTCCTAATCCAAATATACGATACCGCCAAATGAAAATGACTTCCTGAGTCTTGCGCACGGGGAGGGGTATAGATGTTAGAGTCTTACTTCGAATACCTTGAAAAGGACCAGTTATCTATCTTGTGCCAAAGAAGGTAGAAGCCTATAGAATCCTTGGTCCCGAGCTTTCACTTCCATTAGAATCACTTTCATCCGACTTTCCTTCGCACTTTGTGGTTCCCATACCATTACCTCATCGGAGAAAACCTTGCCTACCATTAGAGCTTAAACAAAAGAGCTAGACCTATCGTTCCTATTCCTACTTGACGGCGGGCTCAAACTATCCCATTTCTGGGAGGACTGAGACGAAGCATTCTTAAAGAAGGAGGGTCATAGATCAGGCGGACTAGCCCCATGTAGTAAAAAAGTCTGACCGAAGATGCTTTTCAAAGCCGAGGTTGCACGTGCCCCCGAGTGCTGTCTCAGTTCATGGGCCTCTGTCCAATTATCTGCCTTTCGTTAGCTCATCAGCGAGGAATTATGGATTCGAAAGCCGAATGTAGTAGTACAAACACTTTGACAATCCGGAAAGTCAATAGTAAGTAAATACCGAAAGCGATTAAATAATGTTATTTTCCCCCTATGGTGGATTCAACAATTTCCTATCCCATGGGATAGGGTGCTTGCTAGCATTCTTGTTTAGCAAACAAGGCAAATAACTATGTACTCAAACTAAGACAAAGAAAGAAAGGGGGAATCTCCTACAACCTTAGGCTCCAAGTAGTCTACATGGGTAGACCAAGCAAATCCTTGAAGAAAAAGACGTACTAAGGAAGATGTAAGGTGCTGCATCTAAAGATGAACGGGAAAGGAAGGGCAGAAGACCTCCTGAGGGATTCCAGCTCAATAGGGAAAAGGGAGAAGCTTTAAGCACGAGTTGTGGTTCGCCAATCGCTATGTCCGGCTTAAGATTCTTTCTCTTATTCATTGCCCTTTTATAGAAAGCTAGGAGCGAGTTTACGAGCTGGCAGCCTAAACCTACCAGTCGGTCTTCATAGAGTTTTTCAGCATCAGCTGCTGTGGATTCTGAAGAGAGTCTGTTAAGCGTCCCGCGGATCCTTTCTACTTTACACGGGACTACGCCCTTTAATCAATATAGCTAGTTGAAGCAGTCGATCTAGCCTTCAAACTGTCTCGGGTCCACCGGCTCTATTTCTGGTGCTTCGTCAATACCGGTCAAGAGCAAAGCTTTCCTACTGCTTATGCTGGCAATCCTTCATTATCATTTCTAATGAAATCCCTTTTTCAATATATAAAGAGAGATCTTCATTCTTCATGGGACCCGGAGTATGATTCCTTACTTATTCAATCAATCGGACTTTCTCCTAATAGGACTTCGACACCCTTAAGGCTCAAAAGTCAGGTCAAAGTCATGTATCCGCTCGTTGATTAGCATGAGCTACTGCTCTCGTCCCGACCGAGATCTATTCTCATCTTGGGGGAAATCCCCCCTTCTCACTCTCCACTTGCATGTCCATCAGAGAAAGCTGGCGCATCTTTTCGTTCATCAGGCTAGCGCCTGTCCCGATGATAGAAGGTGATCAACCATAAATGGGGCTAATCCCGTGGATGCTGCTTCCCTAGATAGATAGGTGAAATCCATGCAATTAGATGCTGGTGAAACTATCATTTTATATTAGTAATGTTGGGCAAACCGCTGAACTCGGATCCTCTTTCTTGTGCTTGTTGTGCTGGGACTCCAACAACCCTATCCTCCATCGGCGAATCAATACCCGGCTCAAGGGCCCATCTCTTTCATATTCTATTGGCAAGCCAAAGAAGAGAGAAAGCCTAGCTCCCAGGGCCCTCTTTTCATGGACCTGTCAATGGTACCAATGCCTTGACACCATGAACTATAATCGTCAACTCGAACTCACCTAAATGACTCTAAGTCAATAAAGAGTCATGGGGGGGCACTTGTATTTGGTCTATACAAGTCTAGTATCACTATTACATCATAGTGACCTAGTGTGGTAAACTTGACAATATCTTTGTCTCGTAGACCTCGACCCATCAAGTAGAGCTTTTACTCAACAATTGAGTGTTTTTAGTCATCTTTTCGATTCCGAACTTCAAGTTTTTTCACTCGCGTTTCCAGATAGCGAGCGAGTAGCAAGCAATGAACACTAACTGAAAGCGGCCGAGAATGAGTACCTATCCCTTACGGGAATCGAACCCGTGTCTTCGACATGAAAAGACGATGTCCTAACCACTGGACGAAAGGGACCAAAAAGCCATTCTTCATATACCGCTCCGTGGGCTCCGAGAATAGAAGTGGTTCGTTTTCTTTCTATACGCAATTCAAGATTTCGTTTGTGTTCATGTTGGCGATTTCTGATGTGAATTCGGCGGGTCGTCCCCCCTTCCTACGGGTTCCCCCCACCGACCCAGTGATACACCAACCACGCTCCTTTCCTTTCTCCGATCATAAAGTCCCCTGATCCCTTTCTTTGTCTTTCATCCCCCCCTGAACAGAATTAGAAAAGCTCTGTTCTTTCTAATTCAAAAAAGAAAAAAAGAGGGGCGAAGCGCCCATTTGAAGTGTCGAAGGCCTATGCTAAAGTAAGAAAGAAAGTACGTTAAGGTTACGAAGTAACTTAGTCGAACTATAAAGAAAGGGAGGCTAAGGTTACGAAGTCAGGTCAGCTGGTTAAGAAAAGCTCAGGTTATGAAATCACTTTTTCGTTCATTTTTTAATTAAGTAATAGTGAGGCGTCAGTACGGGGTTGCGTCAGCTGTAGATATAGACTAGGCGTTGGGACGGACTTCATCTCTTCTATTCTCTTTACTTACACCTTACACTTCCGCTGAGTCTAACGAGGCTCGGGTGCGGAGCCTTCCACTGTGGACCGAGACTACGCAAAGGTGGAACACCATAGAAACTTCGCTGACATAAACCTTTATTTTGCTATGTTCAAAAAGAATCCAAAAAAGCGGAAATCGGTTCGTGTTCCGCTTCCAAAGTCAGTCGTCTTTCCCCAAGTGTGAACTGCAGACGACTCTCCAGTGATTCCATTCTTTCTTTCTTTACTTCTGGGTCAACCCAACCCGAATGGGAAGAAGAGGGTCAGCCAAACAGCGGGCAGCTCCATTTTGTACATTTGCTGAGGCAGACCAATTAGGCATTTTAGAAAGGGGAAGGGCTTTAGCGCTCACCGAAGGGGGCAGTAGGAATGAAGGATGCGGGAAGCTACCGCTTGGTAGACAGCTTCGCTTCCTCGTCGCTTCTGGCGACTAGCTTCTCAAGTGGGTGGCTTGGTAAGCAAGCTACCTTCTGAATCAGTCAAATCCCTATCCATAATAGGCCGGAATGGGGTGGAAGGAGGCCCCCCTACTTCAATGGAAAGGGGGGATCGCCCTTTCACAGCCGCTCCTCTACAACTACCTTTCGCCCAACATGATCACGAACGAAGACAGAGAATTGCGTAGATAGGAGGACGAAACGAACTAACCCACTTGTCCGGATCGGAACGATTGAAAAAAGAGATGAATAGAGTTGATAGGGCGGAGCCAGCTGAAGGAAGGGCCCTAACGCGAACCTGCAATCTTTCTAAAGCAAGAAGGAATAAAGTTGACTTTGAGAAAGAAGGTGCTTGCTGCTCGCTCGCTGTCTACTAAACGAGCCGTCACTGCCCGCCCGGCTCCTATCTAACATCAACAGTAAAGTGAAGTCAAATCAATGAAGTGAACGGCCCAACCTCTTTGTTTGAAGCTTTGCTTCCCATAATTCCAAAACACAACAATAGACTTGCAACTATAGTCTAAGAAAAAGCTTCTCTTTGATAGCGAGGGGGGTTCTGAAAGGATCTGATCGTAGATAGAGACTGAAACCGGGGGTAGGGGCGGATGTAGCCAAGTGGATCAAGGCAGTGGATTGTGAATCCACCATGCGCGGGTTCAATCCCCGTCGTTCGCCCATCAATAAATGGACCATTTGTTACGGAGACAGAAGACAAACCTATAAAGCATTTTTTCTGCAAGTTATCTCGAGGCTTTCAAACGCATCCAAGCAATTGGTATCCGATTGAAACATAGAAAGCATAGATTCCCGTCGCCTACTTGCAACTAAATGGGATGGCTGATCATGAATTCTATTCAATTTTTAAGACCTCACTAATCAGCCAACCACTTTTGAGTTTATAATGAATGAAATGAACCCCGGAATGAAGATAAAATCCCCCCTCCCTTTTCCTAAACCATGGGGAGCCCCGAGTCGTTTACCGGACAAATTGAGTTGTCGTGACGATACCTTTCAACGTTGAAGATCGGAAAAGACTTCTCTTCATCACGAGACTGATCGGATCTGTCGTAGACACCCGAGAGACCTCCACAAGGCAGGCTAAAGAAGAGGGCAAGAAGCAAAGAGTGTTGCTTTCATTTCTTTATTGAAATTGAAATCAAGTTCTTTAAAAAGGGGCTAGGTATAATGCACGCAGGCCAAGTCAAGAAAAGGACTTCCTTACTTTTCTTTCATAGTCGTCAACATGACTAGTAATTTGAAGCCTTAAAAAACCGGTTTTTTTCGGCATTCGGTTTCTTCGTCTTTAGTCAAGTTCAGTTTCCTTTTTCGATTCCAAACTCTTAGTCGAGCTGATGGCGAGATCGATTTTTTGTTCGAGGTTAAAGAGGAAAGAGAGGAACCACCGCCCAATGGTGCTTTTACTAAAGTAGGTCACCGGTGGCTAATACCTTCTCGACACTATCGAACCGTCAATCCGCGCTCTTTTTAGTGGGGAGAAATTCTTTTCGTATCCTGGACTTAAGGAAGGCAAAAGGTGCCCCATCTGCCTTGTGGGGGGGCAGTGCTTGGGAAAGCTATTCGAGCTCGAGCTCCCCTTACTAGATCAAATAAGGCACCTATCTAACATCCCAAGTGGAACCTATTTCAAAGGAACTCTCTCCTTTGTAGTGGAGCTCAGCGCTTAGAAGTGTTGAAGTCAAGCACCTTCTCTTGAAGAACTACTTCTATCTAGCTAGCTCGATTTGAGGAATCACTCCTAGCTTTGGTTGCTATTATTTGTGCGGTTCTGGGATTGTCGAGCTGGCCATATCAGAAAGAAAACGCCCCGTAGTTGAGCGTTTAGAGGCCTCTAAGAACCTTTATTCGCTCTATCTTGAGATCAGCCCTATCCTTCTATGCAACTCTTAAGTTAGATGGTTAGCTCTTCTTTATTGAGGTCCTCCTCTTGGCTTAGTTAGCTCTTGCTTCAGGTGTACTCTTTTCGACCTCTTTATCTTTTGGGTTAGCTCTTCCTGACAAACCTTCTTGAGTGAGATACTACTCTAAACCTTAGAGGAGAGAGCGAGTCCTATGTTCAATAATCTTCTTGCTCTCCTGTGCTTAGGGAGCTACAGGAGAAGAAAAGAAGACAACAAACAACAGAAAAATGGCAAAATTCATTGATGAAAGAGGGGTGCCATCCCCACTGATTAAAGAAAGAAGTTTACTATATCGGAGTGGAGTCTGATAGTTGCATTTGCGAAAGATTCGTGGAACTGGGCATGGCAAAGACAGATCCATTTCCAATCAAGATCAATTCCTAAACGAACGATTTTATCGATTCGTTCTGGAAGTTCCCTCCATCAGGGTGTCATCTGTGTTGGCGGATCAATTTGATATAGCAACTGCAGAGATTGAGTCGAAACATAAAATGTATGCTAGCGGATCCGCTTGAGCTTCCTTAGTCTTAGGCAAAGTGGAAAGCTTAGTTTGAGCTATTCATTGACAAAAGTTTTCTCGGGTCATTAGAGTTGGAGTTTGAGTACCCGCAGCTAATCAATTGAATACCATTAGGATTAGGGTATGCCCCTCCCCCAGAGCTAACAATTGGTCTTTCTTTTCTCACTAGGTTCTTTAGCAGGAGTTCCTTTGCGGACCTTTCAGAGAACCCAAAAGGATACCGAGTCGGAGTACGGTACGATAGTTGTGTTTGTTAAAGACTTGTGTAACCGAATACAAAACAAAATGTCCTCAAAAAGAATTGATGTTTTCGGTTGTTGGCCAACCGCCCAGATTTTTCTTTATAGTTTCTTGCCGGCCCCAGCCTATACCCGCAGGTTTTTTTCCTCAGCATAAAGCAGGCACAGAGGACTAGACTATTACGAAATTTCCTATATATATAAGGGGTTTTTGCAAGAATCGGGTGCAACTTATTTTATTCAGGAAGAGGTTTGGAACCCCTCTCTATCTGATATAGTAATGAACGACGTCTTCTGCAAGACTGGCAATTGGACTTGGCTAGTAAGCCAAGAGGGATCCTTGCTGCCTCACTATCATTTTGCGGCTTCAAAGAAGAATGAACAATGGCAAGAAAAGCACTATGCTGGGTCAGACACAAACCATATGGGTGTCACAAATAAGAAGTAAACGACTTTCTTTCTTCTGGAAAGTGACTTTGACCAAATAGAGTCTCCTTCCGTATAGGGCGCTCTCGCAATAGTTAGTTGTTCTGTAAGGGGCTTTCATTAGCCTGAGAGGGCATATTAAGCTAAGCTACGAATGCTTATAAAGGGGAACTATAGGGATTATAGAGAATGAGAGGTGCTCACTTGACAGAGTGCCGAGCATTGTTCGTCGTGCTAGTTCCAGTGGTAAAGGAAACCTTCTCCCTCTTGCTTTCGGGCTTACTAAACGACCGGATAAGCAGCTAGATCGATTCCAAACGTGTGATTAGTAGCTGATTCAGCAAAAAGAAGAACTGATTCATCTCATTCTCAAAATTAATCGCATTGATATGTCGGGCTTGGCCAGCTCGAAAAGCTACAACAAGCCCTAACGATATCGGTATACCTAATGAGAGGATATAATTAAAAATGAGTATACTCATATCCATAAACTGAATTTTTCTTGTCGTTCCGCTTCTTGCTCGAAAAAATGAAGAAAGACTTGTAGGAAATCGCTTGGTTGTTGACCAAGGGAAAGCATGGGAGTCTTGGACTTCGGGGTTGGACTCTTTCTTATCTTCTTGAATAAGATAGTTCATTCGGACTGACTATTCGGGGGATGGAATGGAAATGGAAGGCAGAGAGAAAGTGAGTTCCATCTCCATCTCTCAAGTCAAAACATGGGCTTTTTCCAGTGATGCTGCTCAAACTGGCTTGGGAGCTTCTGGACTTCGGCCCCCGTCTTTAGTTTCGGCTCTTTTAGGGTAGTTCAGTTGAAGCAGCCATCTCTAGTCTAGTGAAGTCTTGGAGTTGGGCTAGCTCGGCTTCTTGCAGCTCTGGGAGTAAGTCTAGGGCTTGAATTTCAATATGTATTCGTCGAGAGAAGTCTTCGGTGACGCGTCGGATACAACCGTCAACTAAGGAAGCGAACCGCCTTTTCATCTAGATAGTTGAAGAGCTTCCGCTTGCTTCCAGTTCTACTTTCTTCTTGTCTTGTCCAGCTTACTTTTCATCCTGGATTGTGCGTGCTTGCGTAAGATTGTCTTTTTAAAGTTTCAGCACCGCGGGGGACTAAGGGCTGGTTCTTGATTTCCAGGGCTGACGCGCCAAGCCAGTACGGAAGGGAGAAGGGGCGAAGAGCGACGACCGATAGGGAGAAGGGTCCAGTCCAATCACTGGTCGTAGGTCGGCTTAGCAGACGCAAGTGATCAACGCATTAGGGCCTTGACTGGGGGCATAGTTGGTTGGTTCAGATCTTTTGCTTTCTATAAATAGATTCCACCTTTCCTCAAAGGCTAGGTAGTGGGCCAGCCTAAGGTATGGGGCAAAGGAAACCAGCGGGATACTGCTCCCTCGATCGGGCACATAAGCTTTTATTTATATAAATAGAACAAATAAGTGAACTGACCCTAAAAGGGAATGAATGCTAGGCTGATGAGGAGGAAGCCCCTAGGGACCAGGTAAGCCAACTCGGCCCCTTTCTGGTTCTATAAAATCTTTCTTTCTTCCCCAGAAAATGATTCTTTAGAAGCGGTTTGCCGACGTTTGGTGCGAAGGGTAGGGTCATAATCAGCAAGCCAAGCAAGCCCCAAGGAAGTACGGTTGAAATAACCAAGGGACAAGGAATACCTAGAGGCAAAGGAAGGCAGCTGCGCTTGGAGATAGAGCGTCGATCGCCTAAAATAACTGCTTTTCAGTTGGGGCTATGACTAGTGGATCCCGCTTTTCTCTTTGCACGAACAGGGAAAAGAGAAAAGCAAGGTCTTTTTTTGAGAGTCTAGTTGCCGCGAGACTGATTATCCACTTCGGGTAAGCCAAGAAAGAGCCCGAGGCACCTCTTTACTGATAAAAAGAATAGATAGAAAGAATGGGTTGACTTAATACATGATTTATGTAAAACCACTAGCATCTACTTTCAACCCATTCGCCTCTACTCTTTGTTGTGAAGCTCATTCCCCGATCCCTACATCAAATGAGTCTGTTCTACGCTTTTATGGTCGCGAAAGACTAAACCAAGACAAGTGAGCTAATGATCCCTCCTTCATCTTCAGATGAAAGCGGAATCTGAAATACATTGAGATCACCGAAAAAGAAACACACAACTAGGAGAAGGAAGCAGCACCCAGCTCGATGAATCTGAAGCAGCAGATCTGCAAGACTCGGTCCTTCTTTCTCAGTTGAAAGAGAGGAGAGAGAAGCGAAGGGTTTTTGATCATTTTATTGACATTGACGAGATTTTCAATGAAAGCTGAGATGGGGTAAGTGTGAAGAGTCAACTATTGCCCGACTTTTATTATTTATTAGAAGAATGGCCCCGGTATACTCCTAAAAAGGGGATTCTCGCTCTACTGGAAAGAATTACTCTCGCGTTTGGAACAGATAAGTTCGATACAGATAACAAAGAATAGAAATTGGAGAGCAGGTGCCCTTCCCTAGTCCTCCCAGCCCAAAGGAAAATGCCCAGATCATTTGAAAAAAAAAAGATACGTCAGTCACGCATCCTAATTGGTGAGCTTATGCCCGCCCTAGTTCCTTCCCTGCTCTTAGTTTGCTTTACAGGCACCATTTTCGCGAGTCAAAAGAACATGTGGTTAACCGAATGGATCACTGGTTGCTGCTCCACAGTCTGAGTTCCTTGGTTCGCCCTTCCAGGCTTGGCTCCAGTCTCTACGGGCTCAGCAGCAGCTTCTTGGGCTGGGCCCCAGCTTGAGGTTGTTCCTGATGCTGTACTTCAGCAATGGTAGCCACTGCTTCTTCAGTCTGAGAATCTGCCTGTTTGTCGCTTGCGGCCTGGGCGGCTCGGTTCGGCCGAGCCTGTGGGCATGGTGTTTTGTCCGTAGTTGGATCGGCAAATCGATTTGCCTTGCTTGGCTTACTTGCTTGATTGAAAGGATTTAGACGTATGAGAAGGGTCCAGCTACATATGCTAATAGTGAAAGGTCTCTTCCCTTCAATGAAAGTGAAGTCGCGGAATCGTCTTCATTTAGGTAATCTGTATTGTATTAGGTAACTAAATTCCTTTTGAATAACTTATCCCCAAGGCCATTAAAACTATCCTAAATAGTGTCTTACCCTTGAAAGTTTTTGGTGCCTTAGGAGACCTTTTAAAGATAACACATCAGTATGATTTCTTCTTCTCTTTCGTATCAAGTAGGGATCCTCATTTCTTTATTCTTATAGGTTACTCTTTTCACTATTCTTTCCAAAAAGCAGACTATTCCTCGGCATTCAACTTATTCAGTATGAAACTCTTCCCCTTCATCCCTTGCTTCTTATTCTTTATCTCTCATACGATTTAACGATTTAGTAACCTCGGAGAAAAAGAGATAACATCTTCTTATCTTAGGAGAAAGCTCTTTCTTATCGAGATGTCTCTGTCAAAAGGCATCGATATTGAGATGGACAATGTCATAGAATGATCACAGAAACCGCATCTTGCTATCCGATTCCTTTACCGGAGTTGGGGCTCGGTTTCTGTTATGAGCATAGGTATAAGCGACTCTTTCTATCATTCGATTCGGAAAAGTGGCGCCTAGCTAACCATTCTTGAGAAAAGAGTTCTGCGATTTCCCTCCTTTGTGGCATCATATAGGAAGATCCCCCCGTCTCGCTTATGTGAGCATTTCGGGCTGAACGAGTGCGGTATCCGCTCTTGGGCTTGGCTAACAACACCTGATATGTTCTACGCTCGGAGGTGCGGGACCCTCTTTACCCCCCATGATATACCTCGCTCACTGGACTGAAAGACCGCTTGGAAGGAGATTGCTTCTTCTTTCCAGTGAGGAAGGAGGCGTAGCAGGGAAAGTCAATCCTTCAGGAATACCTAATGGAAGGCTTCGGTCTAAGTAATCGGTAGCTATAGCGTCTCGCATTACCTTTTCAACCTTTCTTTTCACATATACTCGTAATAGCGGCACGGCAGGATCTTTATCTGGACATTCCCGAAATGCCCTTGTGGGCTCAGCTGTCTGCGATGATTCTAGCCGGATTCTTTTATTCGTAAGTTGAAGTTATAGATCTTTTTCCTAAAGTCCAAGATAAGATCTATCTTTTTCAGGCAAGCATAATCAAAGCCTTTCTCGGGAGTTCGTAGTGCTAAGTTCAGCCGGAGAGTTTGGTTTATTTGTACGTGCTCATTTCTGCTGATAGTGCTCGGACCACTCTATCATAAAAAAACCTATACTATAAAATGAACAATTCCTTACTTGACAAAAGTTCTACCCTTATGGATGGAAAGGTTCCCGCCTCCGCCCGATCGCTTTAATCTATTCCCACCTTCACATGCTTGCTGGATTAGAGGTCGGCTTGCTAGCATCTTGCTATTGGCTTTATAGCTAATACGGCTTGAAGCGTAGGTTAAATTGAACAATCTGAACAAAACTACCTTTAAGACTTGAAGAGAGAAGATACCTTCGCCCACCCACCATGCTACACGAAAGCTGAACTTCAATAAGTTCTACGCCTTTAGTTGCCCATTTATCTGTTGAAGGGCTTTGGCCCCGGGCCCCAAGTCGAATTACTTTATTTCAGCAAGCAATTAGGCCTCCCAGAAAGGAAAGGACATGTACCAGCTGTACGAGAGGAGAGCCGTGAGCACTTTTTCCTAATGTTGATGAGTAGGCCTACAACTCTGATCTTGCACGCTCGGATTGTTCAGCCTACCCTTTCTTTCTTCTTCTTTCCAGCTCTTCTAGTAAGAGTAAGAGAAAGGGTTGGAAGGCGCACTAATACCTATAGAAAAAGGGATGAGTCGACCTCTTTCAACGATTTTTTACCGATCCTGTGGTACTTATAAAAGAACTTTCTTGCCTCTCCCGCTTATTGATTAGGGCGAGCTCAATTGCATCTACACTCTCCTTCTTTCGTACTTAAGGGCGCGCTAGATTACATATATCCTTCACTCTCGGAATTCCTGTGAGAGTTCTCTTCCTTTTTACAACTAGGCGAGAGGGGTGGAAAAAAGGATTTCTCTCTATCTTTCAAAGAGCTTCTTATTCGTGGCATCTCTGCGAGCCCTTCCCCGGCTACGGCTAGAGAGCAAGATGGAGCAACTTTGCTTAAGACTTAGCATTGGAAGTGGGATTGATCTCTGTCCCGCTTTAGTTTCACTCTGATCTCGGTTGCTAACCGGTGTGGGATCTTCCCCATCTATGGATAATTAATTAGGCTATTAAGCCTTTCTCATCTAGAATTGAGACCTGTATACCCGCACCTTCTTCTTACGTGAAGGTCTGTCATGCCCGCCCTAACTCAGATCTTCCTCTGGGATATTGGTGAACTTGCAAAGTACTCCTATTCGCTTGTAGAGAGTCTTTCTCCGACCTTTGAAGTTGAACACTTTCTCAATTGTGAGCTGGAAAGTGAGTCTGAAGCGAGTTGGTATGGTCTAGGGCTTCCGATTCACAGGCTATGAGAAGGCCTTCCAACTCTTTCATAATCGTTCGAAGAAGGACCGGCTGGAGAGTAATGAGTACTAAAGTCTTTTTTTAGGTAGGCTTTGTCTCGAGCCTCTTAAGTAAATAAAGCATAGAAAAAGTGCGCTCTATAGCTAGCTCCAATTGAACAGGTTGAGGAGAAGAGCCGCTAAAGCCCTTTTTCACTACGTAAGCCTCGGGCTAGTGCTTTATTTAAACTAGCCCTGAACCAGGGCGGAAGGAATAGCACGCAAAAGCCGGTTGGGTCGGAAGAGCAAGCTTATTCTTTTCAGGAAAAAAGTCTGATTGTCTTTCTTTCGCTATCCTTAGGTGTTGAATACGAATCCCATTTCCTTGAAAGGAAGGGCGTTTAGGCTACCCGACTTTCTTTGTTTTTAGTAAGGAAACCCCGTTTCTTTCCGATTCTGTTAGTGATTAGTGATCCCGAATCGAGCCTGATGCCTAGCCGGGATTATTGCGTTGGATTGATCAGCGGAGTAGTAAACTCTTTTTACAGACTTCACATGGAAACGTGACCTGCTGTGCCGGTTGAGGCTCAAAACTGAGCGTTGTAGTCCACGGACTTTGACTCCGGGGAAGCTCATTCAGTTATGGAATGCGTTAAGGGCTCAACACTTAAGGAGGAGAGATAGGGGCTAAACCCACCATCCCTAGCTGGAAAGTCTCATGGAGTTCCCAGCTCGGCCTACGCTACGATCGTTAGAACTCCTTCCAATCGGTTCAAAGCCGCAGATCAAGGTTGTTGTGCTTTCTACCTTCTTTCTTTTCTTTTTGCAAAGTAGGCCTTTTCTTTTGATAACTAATTAGAGTTGAAATGAAATGGATTCTCCTGCCGGCGAGAAAGGAAAAAAGGGGAGATAGGGAAGAGGAGATTAAGGATAAATAGTAACTCCACTCTATCTCTATAGATAGTGGACACTTATTTTGGTTTCATTTTCTATTCCTTTCAGGTCAAAAACGCGGACTGCTGGTGGGGCTGTGCCCATTCTCCCTCTTATGTAGCTTTACAACCGGAATAAGGAACCTTAGAATTCACCCTACCTGTCGATGAAAAAATGGGATTTTCTTTTTAGAGGCTCGATGTAATTGAGCTCGACCAAAGGGTTGAAGAGCTTAGTACTTGTACTTTGGGAGAGGATAGGGGTAATTGAGGTCGAGTGTATTATCTAACCTGCATCTCCTGCGTCTCCATGGGGGCCCTTCATACAAGTTTGCTGCTAGGAGCCCCTCTAGTCGAATCAATAATCAATAGAAGTCCCAATAGAAGTTTACTGACCAGGCTCGTCAATTGACGATCTACTGCTCCCTCTTAGTCGCAGATGCCCATGCTTTGATTCGAAAGCCCTAGCCAGTGATGAATCCCTAGTAAGATCGGAGTCTTGAATTCCTCCTCCCTTTAACCCGTCCCAGCAACGAACACCTTCCTACTGCAAGGTGAGGCTCTGTCCTTCCCCTAGAATCCACTCCGGGTCGGAGGAGCAGCTAGTCAAACTTCTTGAGCAGCCGAGATATTGAACTTGAACAACGAACATTTTATTGAATTCCTTGCCAAGGATTCGAGGGAAGGTCGATTTGACTCGAATCCTGGACCTGATCTTGAATCCTACACCGGTTAATGACGCGATGGGAGAAGTTCTTATTCTTTCATTTTTTCATCAATGCTGGCCGCTCGTCCATGCCCAATCCCAATGGACAAACCTTCGATCCGCCCTTAGCTCTATAATCCACCCGTCTTCCCCAGTCCCTGAAAGCCCTCCTCTCCTGTTCCTAGCCCTCTTTCTCAAAAAGAGTCTGAAGTTCAGCGGCTTTCATCGTTGACGAACACCTGCGCTAATAAGACAAAAAAGTGGGGAGTCTATGCCTTGAATGAATCAGTAACAACGGATTAGTGGAATGAGGGATCAAGAGAGGGATAGGGGGGGGGGATGGCCTATCAATCATTGGTGGACCTTCCCTTGAACCGGTCACGGAGCTCTCAACTGAGTTGTTTAGGTTCTGGAATTCTATCTCTAGTTGGGGGTTTCGGTTCGAAGGTTCAAAAATGTGGTGCGGGTTCATCTCTCTCGACCTGTTCAGGTTCAAAGGAAAGGGTGATCGGGGGGACCCTGACTTTAGATCTCTTCTCTTCTCTATGGTGGGAGGTTTTTTTCGTATCAAGAGTGTGTTGGGGAGGCCAGGGAAGACGGATTGGATCGAGAGGCGATGCCTATGCCTCTTCTTTATCGATAGGATTCCCATCATTTGCAGTCTCCGGCGAAGTAGACAAGGGCGAGGCACCGAACATGTTCTATCCTCAACCTCCATCCGTCATTAGGTTTCTCAATCCGCTTTTCCTATTCACTAGTACACTGCGCGCTACAACTAGGTTGAGATATTTGAAGAAGCCTGCTGAAAAACATAAGCGCGCTAACGCGCAACGGCTGAAAAGCCAGCAACCTGTTAGGAGTAGGTTTTTTGACTTAGTAAGAAATGGAACCCTATACAAACAAGGGGCTGCTTGCTGCTCGCCTCTCTCTCTAAAGGGGCTTATGCACTCTACTCGCTGCCTACTCCACTCGTTATCACTAAACGACGAAGCCAAGAGCGGAAGGAGGGACTTGAACCCTCAACCTCAGCCTTGGCAAGGCTATGCTCTACCATTAAGCTATTTCCGCCAGCTACGGTAGTGGCGAAGCACTACTGAGCAATTCACGTATCACTTGATATGGACGACTTCTGTTTTTCCGTCAGACCACACTCTTCGAGCTACGAGCACGAGTAGGTAGGCGGCTAGAGGGGGGGCTTTTTTCATTCTCGTAACGGGAGTGAGTACACCGCAAGACCAGACAAGTTACTCCTTCGCCTCGCAGCGGCGGCATCTTTCTTATAAGTGAAGTAATTACCTAAGACGGCTCCTCTTATTCTACGAAAATCCAAGCAGCAGCTCCACAAGTCCGCTCGGAACCAGTCGATTCCTGAGCCATTCGTTTTCCCCTCTCGGTTGGCCTTTTCCAGCCCACTAGAGTAAGTAAGAGAACCTAGAGTGAATGAACAACAAGAACTGCAGATTTGGACCGGATTGTACACCTTTGTGTCTGGCTATGTATATGGATGTGCATAAAGAAGGGACGGGGCATCTCTCTCCTTTTTTTGGGGGTAGAGTCTGACCTAATTCGGTCTAATACCGCTAAGAAGAAAGAAGAAAATGGAATGGATTTCCTGCTTATTGAACTTGACTTCGATTCTTAATTACCAAAGAAGGACAATTCCTTTCCATTTCAAGCAGTCGAAGGTCAATCAATTCTGGAACTCGAATCCCCCTTTACTCCACTAAAGCTAAAGAACTTTGATATCCTAGCAAATAATGTTCCATTCTCCGCCGCTATCCGACTGTTCTATTTCCCGCCGCTTTCCATTTTCCACCAAAGCCCTTGAAAGACTGACCTACAGGCTCGCTGTCAAGAAGAGTTAATAGATAGAGAAAAAAGGAAGAGGCATGACTTCACTTGCTTAAAGGACTAATGCAGAAAGAAAGTCAGAGGCCTTACTTCTTTATACTCTTTCCAGGTACACTACAGTCACGAGACCAACCGAGTTACATACATTCCAGAGCAGGAACTTGACTCCTACTGAAATATTTCCAGCGATAATCTTCTCTTTCCGATCCGATCCTCTCCGAGTATATTGTAATAACCTCTCCCTTAGTACAAGTACTAAGCTCTTGAACCCTACGGTCGAGTGTATTATCTAACCTCTCGTTTTCACTCGAGCATATTCTCTCCTAACGTCGAGCTAAGTGACTTCGTAACCTCTGCGTAGCGTAGTAGAATGAAGGCTACGCACCGACGCTCTCTTATCTATTAGCCTAAGCGTCTTCGCTAACTCGCTCGCCAATTATACTACACCCTACTATACATTATTAGGGTAGGCTAGGCTAACGCTTACTTCTACTAATGTATTGTATAGTCTAGCCCTTTTGTTTTGAATAACCCCATTTTTGTCATAAGTCAAGTAGGCGAACCTATAGGCGTTGACAAAGAAGAACAGCCGGTTAAAAGACAGCGAATCTTTTTCTTTATATCCTTATATTTCAATATAGGCCAGCTTGACAGGCTACCCTTCCTCTTGATCTGAGGTGCTCAGAGAAAGATCTCTTTTTTATGACTTCCACTTCTCGATCCCGGCCCGGAAAAGTGACCGACCAGGGCCCTATTGATGAATGAAAGAAAGGGTTTATGAGCCCTAGCCCTGTAAGCCCACACCTGTGTAGAGTAGATCGTTCAACACCTCCGGCACAAACCCATTTTTGACCTATTGGTCCGAGTATCATAGGCGACCGAACGGCCGCCCCCCTAATTACTAGACCGACCAGCTGTAATAATTCCATAAACACCTAGCGAAGATATGGCAAACAAATAAAGTAGCCCTATGTTCGGATCTGACAATACCATACCATAATCAAAAGGTACAACGGCCCGAGCGACCAGACTTAACATAAATGTAGCCACTGGAGCCATTCTAAAAAGGGAGAAATTAGCACTACTTGGTGAAATAGGTTCTTTTATAATCAATTTCGAACCATCTGCTAGAGGTTGTAACAATCCGAACGATCCCACTACATCAGGACCCTTTCGACGTTGTACAAAAGCCATTACTTTACGTTCAGCTAGCACTAAAAAGGCTACTCCTAGTAGAAGTGGTAGAATTATGCCAAGTATTTCAGCTGTAACAGCTATGTACGTTTTTGATTTTCTATTCACTCATGATCTGGCCTGGTCGACCCAATCATGATATTGAAGGATGGGACCTTTTCTCGAAAAACCCTGGATCCCGGGAAGAGTTGAAGATGGTGCAACATCGAATCCTGTTACGTTACTTCGAATGGAATCTTAGCCCGTCTCACTTGCTTTTTGAACTGCATAAGTGCATAAGCGAAGTCAAGGGATTTCCTTATAACTAGTGGCTGAGAATATACCTTCATTCAACATATTTTTGGTTGCATGCTCTGGGTCTGTAGCTGACAGCGGTTAGAACGGCAATGACAGTCGATTTCTCCTCAGATTCCTATCGACAAAGGCTTTTCTGATGACTGTGCTCGTTGGGGCATTAAGCCTAAGGTCAATCTGACCCTTGCCGCTGGCTTCCCCGGGCATTGCTCATTTCCGGGCTTTATCTTTGAACTTCTCAACATTTCAGGGATAGAAAGACTTTCTTTCGGGTATAACAGAACGGTTTAGAGCTTTACGTTGCTGTTCAATAAAAGTGCAGCTGCTCGTGTAATGAGCGGGCCAAACCCCGGCGTCCTTCCTCCGTGGAGATATGTGATACTTGTCTACGAGTGAGAGGTCGGCAGTGATAGTTGTGTACGATTGCGATGTTCGAAGTGATCGCACTACTCTCGTTTTCTTCGAGCGAGCTGTCTGCCAGTATGATTGATGGGTCTACCCGAAGTGAGTAAAGGTCGAAGGTCTGTGTCTGTGCTTGATATCTGGAACCTTTTCCTAACCCTTTTCTTGGAAAAAAGTCTAGTTCTTTCTTGTTTGTTAGTAGCTTTCCTTGCTTCCACTCGATTCCCTACCAATAAGGTACCGGCAGCAGTACCTAGCCAGATGAACAAGCACCTTCCAATGGCACTTTCCCCTACTCTATTAACTAGTTGGGTCTTTTGTGCAGTGATAGTCAGAGTATCAGTCTCAGTGTCATTCTCACTGTATGCATATTTCCTTCTTCAAGGTCTCGGGTTGAAGGGTTAAGGTCTTGAAGGAAGTAGTTCCATCTCTGAAGCCGCTGCTGTGCTTTAGTGCATTAGTTTAGTGCCGTCGATTACCTTAATTTAGAATAATTCTGCTAAATTATGACTAATTGAAAATAAAGCACATTTTAAGTACGAAGTTCAGGCATTCCCCCTTATCATTATATAGTTAGCTCCTTCGAGCGGGAGATGGGGAACGCTATGTCTTTTAGTTCCAGTGTAGCATCTCAAGAAAGTTTAAAAAATGTTTCTTTCAGTTATACTAGTTAAAGTGCGAGTAACAGTAGGTTCTACAGGTCTATAAAGAAATAGGGCTAACGAGAATTCTCTTCCTTAGAGCTTTTAGAGGTCTTGGCTTTTGGCCTTGTGAAAGCCATTGTGATAGCGTCCTTTACTTTAGGGCTTTTTCATGCCTGATGCCTGGAATGTTTCACACTAATCTTTTTCTTTCTTCCCCTGCTTTCTTATCATTGAAAGCCTTGGCAGCAGTCCATTCCTACCGTACTCTGGCTATTCTATCTGTCTGTGTATCGCGTAGAGCACGTACTATGAATCCAAGTTCCCTAGTGTAAGACTAAACTCAGTCTGGTAGTGTCCCCTTTTTTGGTGTAAGGGCTTGTAGCTTTCAATGTGTTCCTTCTTGTGAGTGCGCAAAGAGCTTCTTCGAGAGCAGCTGAGTCAATATGGATTCAAAGGGTTCCTATTTGTCCACATCACCAGGCAAGTCAAAAGAAGTAAAGTAAAGGTAAGCCAGTAAGAACTATCGATAAGAAGGCGCAATCAGTGAAGATGTTATTCCTTGGTAGAATGGAATTGAAAATCTCCCCGCTTAAAGAGAAGACATTTGACTTTAGGTTGCCCCTTTGTGCCCTAGGAAGGGAATTCTCATTCACCCAATTCCCCCGAGCAAAGGATGAAAATTGGACTTCTAAGTAGTAGGAAAGGTTGCCTCGGATGTCTTTGCATAAAAAGTCTGACGAAGTCGAGTAATTCCTTAAATTAAAAAAGAGAATTCGCTGTCATCGAAGTCAGGATTTGAAGAGCTTTCAAGCAGGTGGACAAAGGGCTTGCTAGAATCGGTTCTTACAGAAGGAAAGGAGTCCGAATGCCCACAGATCTTCATCTGCGAGTGCTTTCTCTTTAATGTGCTCTTGTATTGAATCCGCTCTTGATGCAATATCTGTAACCGTCGTTGTCGTATCATCTATAGAATCGGATGTGGTACTTGAGCTTATGGGATAGAAAAAATATTTGACTCGAGAAATAGCTTTTGAATGTCCACATGTCTTTTTTCAAAAGTCAGTTAGGGAAAGAGCTGGTGTATAGATAGGGTTGAAGCTTTGACATCAGACTATGCTGTTCGGGAATGGTCTGCTCTTGCAATAAGAAGAGCTGAAGACTCGTATTAGTGCCTTTAGTTGATTACTGTCTTTCCTGATACGTGATAGAATAGGCTGACGGACTGATGTGAAGACTTTCCTTTTGATGAGGATTACCGTCGCTTTATGGCTTACCTGTCTTACTGTTCTCGAATAAGCTCTTAGGCAGCTATCGAATTGAGTGGTTATTCAACTCCTGCAACTCCTTTGCTTCAGAAGAGACAGGAGCGTAGGGTCAGGGAAGAAGTTAGTCTTAGCCTCTAGTTGGGCACGAGAAAGAACCCTCTATTGCCCATAGCCAAATAGAATGAGTATGGCGAGGTAGCAGTGAACAGGAGAAGTCACCCGGTAAAGCCCCATCTTTGAATAAGGCAATTGCCTACGTTCGAGCCTGTAAGCAGCGAATAAGTCCACCGGCCAGTGCTGCTTGATTGACTGCTTGAAAGTTTCAAACCCAAGTCTTGCAAGGCAGGATATTGGGATCAGACTGATCATTATCAGATAAGAAACTCAAAGGAACTAGTGGAAGTACTGTTGTCCCATTCCTGCAACATTAGTTTCTTCCTCAACAAGGAGGGCTCTGTCCAAATGAAATAAAATAAATCAAGAAGAATATTGTAAGCATAAATGTGTTCACAACATGTCTCATCAATGCGGTGAGAAGGGGAGTTTTCTTAGTGGTAACGAGTTGTACTTTCTCCGATGCCACTTTGGTGGTTTCCGTTCTCGCTTATGCCTCACTTATTCATCGAGGTTTCATCGAAACAGGACCATTTTTAGGACTTTCTTTGTGATGGTTCATGTAGGCTTGGGTCTTTCATTCGGGCCCTATTGGGGTGGGGCACCCTGTGGGCCAATGCGTATAACTTGGGCTTTCTTAACGTGGCTCATTTGACGACTCAGCACATGGATGTCACGAGTCTATTGGCATAGAATATGGAATCTTTTTCACGTAAGCTGGTTGTACAAAGTTTGTTTGTTCATACAGGCAGTGTGATTTGGGGATCTTTTGTTTGCTCCGCAAGGTAGCCAGAGCCAGCCAGTTTTTCACTAAATAGGCATAAGAGTATTTTAACTGCAGAAAAGTAGTGCGGAGAACTAGTAAGAATTGGGCCTGCCGTGACGTGGATGATCCGCCGAATCCATTGCTGACTTCACCACGATCGATTAGGTGAAACGGTTCTGCAAAGTTTGTTTGTTCATAATTGTGCCAGCCATGCAATTCGTACTGCATGGCGAGATTCCTCTACCACTCTATAAATGGAGGCTCGAAAAGTGTCTTCACTTCATCAAATTCAAATCAAAGAAATTGAGTACTAGCACGTATGGCTATGGATGCTGCAAACAGGCTTTCTGCAATTGCTGCCGAAATGGGGCAACTGCAAAATCTTATTCAAGAGCGCCGTAGAGTGCTAAACCTCTTTTTGAGGAGTGTTAGAACACTGGATCCTGCCTTGCAAGAAGCGCGCATTCGCGCTGCCAGAGAGCGTATCGAGGATTTGGAGGGGAGGCAGCAAGCGCTGCGGGCGGAGCAGCAAGCACTCATAGTGCAGGCGGTCCTCCACGGGCACCAAGGAGACTAGTCCGTCGACTCTTTTTAGTTTGAGAAGGTTTAAATAAGTGTCTGTAGACGCAAAGTAGTGTGTTTTCATGTCTGGTGTTCTTTGGCTTTGTTTAGTGGGGATCTACTCCGATGCTTACTGGAGATAGACTCCTATCCTAAGTAGATTGCTTTTATTTGCTGTCTTTGCATGTATCCACTAGTAGTCTTCAATGCTTATGTATAATATATTATAAGTACTTGTTCGTAAGTGCTTCAAATTCATGTGAAAGTTGAAAGAAGGTGTAAGTTAAGTGTACTGGAGATGTGCTTATTAAGCCTCCAAGGCTCTGAAGCTTCCTTCTTCCTTGAGTCTGCGCCGTCTGAAATACCAAACCCTAAATCTTGCTAGTTCAGTTCGTGTGTTTTACGTGAGCGCCTTTCACTAGTGTGCGTAAAAAAAACACACTAACTTGATCATAAAAGAAAGTAAAAGGTTTTAAATTTATCACCATTTTACATTTTTCAACTTGTAGTCCACCGGGGGGCTAAATCAGTTTTCGATCTCTGTTTTTGCGCGAAAAAGAAGAAGAAATGAAGGATAAGAAGGCTCTGACAAGACCTATCGTTATTTAATAAATCAATAGGTATATTTTCTTAACACAGTACTGGAATACTGAGATCATAAAATCAAGGAGCTTTCTTTCGATAGTGAACAAACCTTAATGTCTTTCATTATGAGATTGGAATTGAATCAAGATGATTGATCCTCTTGCCATTGATCGGGTGAGATCGTGACGGTAAATGGCCATTGAATATATTTCACTAAACTAATAAATATATATATATAATGAGTAATCCAGCGATTGGCCTTGCTCCGAGCGATATCCGAAGTATGGTTTGCTCGCTAGTTAGATGCTTAATACATGCATCTGAGGTAAGAGGTGCCGCTAAGGTGAACGCTCAGCTTCAACTCTGACTTTATATTCTAAGTGCACTGAAGGTTAACTATGTCAATCTACAACTCAATGTGATTGGCTTCATTCTGACCTATTCTATTCCCCCACAGCTACTTCTCTAAGACATTGGGTATTTGTCCTTCCACCAGCAAGAGATATTAATGCCGCATCAACAGACGCTTCAACAGGAAAGGCAGCCTACTCTGATTAGAGAGCTGCGGATTCTCTGGCAGTAGCCATTCATTCGACCAGTTCATGTGCAGCTCTTTCAACATCTGTAAAAGAACAAAGTCCCGTAAAAGAGTTGCTATTCCGATTTTGGATTCAGAGCCTGGGCCTCCCTCACACGAATGTCTATTAGAGCACCAACTCCTTCTTCATCTGCACCTTTCACTTCACTCCCTTGTTGATGCCTCAAATCAATCGGCTGTGAGGGTATCAATCCCTTTTTGAAGAAGAATAGCTATCTTTGCTCTTTCTTGCGCCTCTACCTCCTTCTTCCTATCCGAAATCGTCTGTTAGAGAATGGTCTGTTATACTAAGCAAATTGGCTCTTTGAAAGTGTGGAACGAAACTGGCCATACTGCCACTTCCCTAGCAACTTTCCTTACTTATTCTTACTCTCTGACACTGGACTAGGGGGGTTTGCTCGCCTAATGCTCTTCTTTCTCTTGGAAGAAGAATGGCTGTTGTTGAATCAGTTTCAAGTGGTGGGATCATATTCATAGTGGAATCCCGTCTCCTCAAAGGAGCGATCCCCCCCTCAAAGTAGAACGAGCATAATCGAAGACAGGGGGTAGCGTATTCTAAGTAGTGGATCTCACGTGCTATCCGACAGTTTTCTTAGTCTTCGTCTGCTCTCTCAATGAGTCAATGCCCGGAACAGGCTCGACATTAAATCACCCTCAGAGTTGAAAACGACTAAGCTTTTTGCCTTGACCTTGAAACTAGTCTTAGCCTTTCTCAGGGCACCTTGACTTATTTCCTCTCCCGTTGGAAGAGCGTTTTTGAACCTTTCCAGGTGAAACTACTTCACTGCCAGTTCTTCCTTTCCCTGGCTTTTTACAAGAAAACATTTACTGCTTAACCGCTATAGCAAGAGCCTATCCTAAGACTACTAACTTGCTTAAGAGCAGGAACAACAAAAGCTGCAATTCTCACTCCCTTGTCAGAAACAAGAAAAGAGGTAGGCAAGCATATCTTATTGAAAAAGGCTAGTTTGAAAGCTCTTAGATTTCTTCTTTATTTCGGCAATGAATGAAGTAAGTAAGCAAATGATAGAGCTTAGGCTGGCTAGTCTTTCCTTCTCCTTAACATAAGATTTTTTTCATACCTGGCTTGCTCTATCAAAAAAAAGAAAAAAAGTCCCTGCCTCTTAGCCAAGAAGGTTCGCAGGCAAACAGACTAAGGGAAAAGAAGAATCTATAGCTTCAAATATCTGTCCTAACCCCCTTAAGTTAAGGAAGTGCGCCTCTAGACCTTTTGGAAATCCCCCATTGCTAATTCCTTTTTTTGGCGGTTGTTTTCTTGCTTCCCCAGTAGGGAGATATCTTCCCTGTGACCCTTCCATTCGATTTGAGTCGATCCGAGTATGTTGTAGTTTACTTATAGGTAGTGGCAGTCCTACTTGCAGCTGTTGGGAGTGCCCTTGCTATTCTTCCCCTCCTAAAGGGATAATGATTGATGTCGGTCTAGGAAAGCTTATTTTGATCATAGTTTATTACCACTGTATGCGCTGCAAGACCTATGATGATAAATGATCCAATCCAGATGTGAACAAAAACTCTTCTTTACCATAGTAAGTAGCTAGATATGGAAAAATAGGCATTGTTGAATACATATGGTGAGCAATAATAATGGTTAAAGATCTTAAGATAGCTAGCAAATAAAGTTTCTAAAGAAAAACTAAGGAATATTTAGAGAATATCGGATGGATTTCAAGCGAACGTACTTTTCTGTCTTCAGTTAGATTGGGGTTTGTGTTGTGTGAGTAAGAGAGCATTGGCAGATAGACCTGTGTATTCGGTTATAGCAATCCCGAAGGGAAATAGGAAGGCGCGGAAGCGAGGCTTGAAGATAGTAAATATTGCTTAGTGATGGTGTCCGTGGTCTGAAACAAATGCTTTCTTTCGCAAGAACAAACGAATGGTCAGTCCGCTGCCTCGTTTTCACTTTAATAGGTCAGACGATTGAACAAACTAACCAGAAAAAGTAGTTCGCTTCATAGGCTTCATTTCTCATTTTCTTGCTTCAAAAAGGGGCTTGCCAATCTAAGACGATAGCTTGATATTTCTCCAAATCACACCAATCTCAAGCCTTGAACCAACCGGATTTCGCGGGGCTGGAGTCAGATCAAAGAAAAGCTATTCCGTGCAAGCAAATCTTGGACCTAGGGGCTTTTATTCCCATCATTACTTCCGTTCTGTCGAGGAGAGACAGAGAGATGTGACTCGGTCAGAGTAGATCGTACTTGACCTTAAGTTCAGGAGTGCCCTTCAATTAACACCTATGGAGTCTGGTCTGGTGGAAGATATACGAGCTAGCTATACTTGCTCCCCCACTCAACAAGGGGTCACGTGGACTGCTCTTGAATCTACATTCTCCGAAGAGTGTATCTCTTTATTTTGTTTTTTAGCATTCCTGGTGTAGGAACTACACTTGATGTTCTCTCCGAAACAGTAAATTAGGAGGACAAATAGAGTCCTATAGCCTGACAATCGGAGCTACGTTTGGAACCCTTCAGCCGAGTAAGCCAGCTAGCGGCGTGACGTATATATTTTTAGATCTTTTAAAAATCCAAGCAAAGATATTTGAAGCTACTCTATCGCAAGGGGGAAAAAGCGAATAAGGATCTTGCACAAAGTAGGAACAATTATCAAGAGGTGGAGTTCAATGTAGAGTAGGTTGGTGTTCAGTGCATTGGGCAGGGCTGGGCCAAGGGAAGAGTGTGAAAAGCATAAATATATATATGTTTATTGTGAAATAGTTACTTTACGGAAAGCTCCTGTTTTGCCTCTCAATGAATGTGTTGCGACTTACTTAATGAACGAAGCTTTTCGATCGAAGCAGGAGCATCTTCTATTTATGAATCTGTAAACCACACCCTTGAATTTATATTCAAATAGGCTAAAAACTCTCCGGGTGCCACAGATGGGTTCCCACTTCATCGCGGTAGCTAGCAGGCCAGGCATCGGCCTTCTTCCCCTTATTTCGATCTCTGAGATAGTTCGTATTCAACTAGAGAGAGAGACCTGTTCTTTAGTGGGAACCCTGTTATCTATGTGCAAGCCTAACTACTGCCCTAAAGAAAGACCTTTTGGAGCGAACTCTATTTATACCTTTTTATTTCCAGGCCGACCCGCCTCTTTCGTTCTGCATCCTAACTGGAGGAAGCGGTCCGCCCGTGCTTCTATTCTAGCAAGCAAGTAGCCTTAAATAAAGAAACCATATATAGAAAGACGATTACCTTAGCCGACAAGGGGGTTTAACGACCGGACTAAAAGTCTCAGTATAATCAACGCCAGGTCGTTGATGAAAGCCTTTGGTGACAAGCAATACGACATTGCCCGCATAATGGTCTCTCCCAGAATTTACCCTTGCAGTGATTGGGGAAGAGCAGGTGCTAGATCTCTCTTATCTAAGCAACCTCCTTTCCGATCTTTTATTGCATGGTTCGCAGAGTTGGGGAGGAAGCTGTTAAGCTTCTAACTCACATTTCCAGCTCGGGAATTTCTTTCACCACTGATTATGTAATATCTTCACCACTGGAAGATGACCTGTAATGCAGTATAAACAAGTGTTGCAGTCCTAGAACTGCTTATAAAGAGTGGAATCTTTAACCCGGCATTGCTCTCACCACTCTTGGAAACCTCCTTATAGGAGTTCTTTCCTTCTGTGGGGTTGACTCACTTTCGTAGTCTCTCATTCCATTCCTCCCTATTACCCTATCGTAGTAAATTGCGAAAAGGAGTCCCGTAACCAAGTTTTTCTTTCTCATTCCTTATGTACTCTTTCTTACTTCATCCAACCTTTTTGACTTTTTCTGATGGGGCAAAGGGTGCCCTCTACAACTACTTTTAACTAAAGGCGAACAGCCGGCATTGCAAGCAAATAGAGAGCCCCCGCCTGTTTGAGTCGCGAAAGGTTAAATTCTATTTTTTAATGAATTAAAATATAATAGAGATAATATTCTATATATAGATATAAACAATAAAAATAAAGAAATCTTTTGTTCATTCCTGGGAAGAGGAAGAAGCAGATAGAGCAAAGGCCTCCTCTTTCCGAAGTGAGCGAATTGCATGTAGAGATTCGTAGGGGCTTATAGTTTAATTGGTTGAAACGTACCGCTCATAACGGTGATATTGTAGGTTCGAGCCCTACTAAGCCTACCACCCCAAAAGTACGGTACAGTCGAAGTCCCCGCCACCCTGCGGATCTCAATGACGCGACGGCACCTGGAACCACACTGCTGCCGCTGCCCTTCGGGCAATACAATACGGCTTTCGTAATACGCGAAGCAGCTTGAGCGTCTTCGCTCGCTATATTCTTGCGATAGCGAAACCCTTAAGTCTTATTGTTCTCGAACAACGATCATTCATTACGGCCAGCCCGACCAAAGACTGAAAGCCCGAATAGGGCAAGCTAGATTATGGAACTGATCTGACCGAACTGGGTCTAATGGAACAAGATCTCGATCTCAATAAGGAATTGGAATCTGGAAGGGCCGGCAAGAATCAATACGATAGCGAGGTTGAGCAGTAACAGGCTCTGAAAGAGGTTGATCAACTACGGAGGATCAATTAGCATTACCTCACCCGAAATTGGCACATGAGCACTCGAAAGCGCCTCTCTTCTTGTCCCGAAACCTTAGACGAGCGACTATGCTTAAACGGGTATGCTGCTTTGCCATGGGTTGATTTCAGCTGCTCTTTTGGGGAGGACAAGTAGTTTGACTTTATTAATTACTCCATTTCAGACTTCATAGGCTAACTTGGCGGTAGTAGGCCCAGGAATCTCGAGAATCGAGCGTGGGGCGACCCTACCGCATTCCTGCCCCGGGGCAGGATGCGCTTACTTTCTTTCTTAGTCTCGTTTGATTTCTTACCCATAGGAAAAAGGCTCTTCTCGATCCCCAAGAGCCACAACAACTAAAATATCATAAGTAAAGGGATTACTTGCTAAGGGAATGCTTACCGAAGGGCAAGTAAGGGACGAGAATGTTATGTCAAAAGATGGACCAACGATGATATTATCCTAAAGGAGAAGGAGAAGGAGGATAGGCGCTAGCTAAGCTAGCATTGAAGTAGGGGCTGAATCGAATGATTACGAAGAAGATGATGACTAGAAGGAAAGAAGGGGGGGCACAACGACAATTCACTTTGAGTACCGGGAAGTCTGCTGGTAGGAATTCTTCAGGGCGTATTACGGTTTTTCATCGAGGGGGTGGATCGAAGCGATTGCAGCGAAGAATTGATCTGAAACGAAGCACTTCGTCTATGGGCATTGTAGAAAGGATAGAATATGACCCTAATCGTTCTTCTCTTATATGTCTAGTACGATGGATTGAGGGGGTCCGCCTGAGGAAATTGAACACGATAGAGGAATTCGCTCCGCCGCCTAAGATCCTCGAACCTACCACGACCACCATCCGCGGCCTATTTGCGTTCTCTTCCCTGCCCGGAAAGGGTGATCAAATAAAGGTAGCTTGCTTCTCTCCTGGACTGATGGCCGCAACTGTAGTGGTCGGCCTTCCGACCAGAATGTCTCCTTGGTCGAAGAGCCCCTTTACTAGTAAGGGGGCAGGAAGCAAAAAAACTTGCGTGAAGGACGTTTTCTTTTCTGCCTTCTCCTCTCCAAAGTCCAAGGGAGAGACTGCATCCCTTTCCTTCGGTAGCTCTTTTTGTTTCCCAAGGATAGCGGTTGCTGGGGCAAAGCCCGCTTTCTTCGCTCCGCGAATGAGAGAGGATAAACTCCGAGTAAAAAACACGTTCTCTCTTTGCGAGGTCCGAAAGTGGAGAACGCATAGCATTCGCCGGGCACATAGGATCAAACATAAAGCTGCGCTTTCTTGGCAGAGTTTGAGGCGGCAAGAGACTTTAGGGCTTGTTGGAGCTGCTGAGCATAACGAATCGAAGCCGAAGACGGATCAAGGTAGCTTGCCTGCCAAGCCGATAGGCGAAGGGACGAAGGATGGAGCGTGCAAAGTCGATCGTGCACCTGTCGTGTGACCCGTTGGTCCTAAGCAATGTCTTGCGCGAAGCGACCCACCTAGAAAGAGCTCCCCCTTATGTTAGGGGGCACTCAAATGGAACTTCGATCGGATGCGGGTACCCAATCCCGCCGCTGAGATGTCCAGCGGATTCCTGGGCCTTGACGAATGGGCGGCCACCTTGTACGTTAGAAGAGCAAAAGGCCTGGGGCAAGGCAGGATGAACCAATGTGAATGAGTGTAAGCTTCGTTGCCCGAACACGATTGGTGCTGACCACACTAGGTGCTACCGTGGTAGCAAGAGAGGCCAGGCGGTGACAATTGAGAGGTTGTCACTGAGCATTCCTAGTCACACGGGAAGAGAGGTCAAATGGCAAAGCAAAGCCGTACGCCCGTTTGGCTCCTCGCGGAGTATAGCTCACATCCAAACATCTGATTGGGGAACGGGGCAACGCCCATGAAGCTCCGGCGGAAAGGGAAGGCCTGCCAGGCCGTATGCCCATGGGTGCAGGATTCTTCGAAAAAGCGCGGGCTGACTCGGAGACCTGGGACCTTGGCTTAGCAAGGGATGAAGGGAAAGCTATTACAACTTTCTCCGCCAGCGGCAACTGTAGTGGTCGGCCTTCTAAAGCTCGCTAAGCTTCGCTTCCCCCCCTTCCCAACAACAATGTTGTAGAAAGTCTTCACTTAGTCGTCGGCATTCTATAAGCGACTTGTCGAGTCTACGAAGCTTTGCTTCTTGTAGTCGGCCCGTAATGCCTCTCGTCATTTGTTTGCCTCCTTCCAGCTCAGAATGCCTAATGCCTAAACGTTAGTGCTAGAAGCTAACCGCCAGAAGCTCACCCTTCGGGTGTCGCTTCCAGCGCAGGAGGCCAAGCATTCTGCCAGATGTCCCAGCCTGGGAGCGCCCTTCGCCTTGACTAACGTCTTGAGTCGTACTTAAGTAGCTAAGTTGCAAAAGGTGAACGGCC